TACCAAGACATTAACCGCTGAAGCAGAAAGCGTTTTGAAAGAAGGCATTCAAGAGCAACTGGAACGTTTTCTACTTCAGTAGAAATAAAAAAAAGAAACGAAATTGATCATTCTTATTTTTGATTCTTTAGTCAATTTGATTCTTTAATTTTAATTAAATTTTTCAGAAATTCTATAAATATAAATAGAAGTCTATCTATAAGTTAAGTATATATATAATAGAAATAAGTATATAACTAATCTCTGTTTAATATTAAATCTTAAAGCATTCAGAATTTATTTCTTATTCTATTTCTTTCTTATCTTTTTTCGAAATAGAATATAAATATATTCTATATAATATATAGAAATGTAAATAATAGATAAATATCAATATATTTATATCTATATTGATATTGCGTCCAATAGGATTTGAACCTATACCAAAGGTTTAGAAGACCTATGTCCTATCCATTAGACAATGGACGCTTTTCGCTTTTTTTTACTTTCCAATTGTTAAAAAAAAAAGAATGTGCGAAATCTTTTTAGCAATTGTGTATTGAATTCACTTCAATACACAATTGCTATTAGACAATTCTAATAGAGAAAATTGTCTATAATTCGAATAAGGGCAATTTAAAATTTAGAGCGGGTAGCGGGAATCGAACCCGCATCGTTAGCTTGGAAGGCTAAGGGTTTTAGTCGACGTCGATTGATCATTTTTATATTTTTAACGTCTCTAATTCAAAACCGAACATGAAACTTTGGTTTCATTCGGCTCCTTTATGATGGATGGAGAAATTCCCAAATAAAATAAGACAGGAACGAAATCAAAATTCAACCCATAATATCTATGTTAGCTTTTTTTTCCGTATGGGTGCTTTCACAGAAAATTTTGCTTTCTAGATGATCCTTCTAGAAGATAGATCAGGAGAACTCGAACAATCTTTCTAGTTACTTCGTTCTTTATTTCTATTTCACGGAATCCTTAGGAAAAGTATTTGGTTTCTACCGAGCTAAAACAATATAATATGTCGATGTCTTTAGTAAACCAAAGTTCTCGTTTAATAGCTATTTTGCTTCAATTTTTCTATACCAAACAATGAATAGAACTGAAGATTTAGTTACGATTAGAAAGAAACTTTCCTAGCTTTATCCATGGATCCTCTTGTTATACTTATTGAATTGTAAATAGTCATACAATTCAAAAATTATGTTTCGGAATTTCATAATCCAAATTTACAATTGATTAGAGTCTTTGGATACAAATTACGAGAATCTATAATCTTCCTTGAATCTTTTATTGAAAGGGAAAGGACTCAATCCTTTTAAGAAATAAAGTTTTTGATCGGAAGATAAATCAAACCAAGAGACCCTTTAACTATTAAAGGGATTAAAGGAACGAATCACACTTTTACCACTAAACTATACCCGCTACAATGCCATTATTACATATAAATTGATCTTTTGTCGAACAAAGTAATCAGGGGTGTAATAAAAAAAATCTGAAAAAAAAAAATTAGAAAATTCTAGCGTTGACGCGTAGACTTAATAAAACTTAATAAAATTAGTAAAAGCAGATTTGATTCCATTTTTTTTTTCAATTTCAGATCTTTTTTGTCTAAAAATCCATCGGATGAGTCTTTTTAACTTTAACAAAAAAAGGCCCGGCTGGGGACTGACCAGGCCAGGCTATTAAAATAAAAAAGATCTTTTACTTGTGTTTTGACGAGACAAAATAAAAAAAGGATTCTCTATTTCTATTATTGTGGTTTTATTTATTTCTCTTTTGAGTTCGCGCCTTTTCTTTATCTAATCTTTATCTAAATTTTTGATATAAATAGAATTACTGAAGAAAGTTATATAAAAAAATTATATAATAGTAATATATATATATATTATATATATAAATAGATGATAAATATATTTATATAATAAAAAAGAAATTATCTATATTATCTATATATAATAAAATATAGAAAATGAAAAAATATATATAATATAAAGAATAATCTATAAAAAAACGAAAGCTTTTTTAGAATAAAGTGGAGAAGGTTCTTTTTCAAGCCTTTTTTTGTCTAATGAACCTAATTAAGTATCCCTTTTCGATTAGGAGAGATGGCTGAGTGGACTAAAGCGTTGGATTGCTAATCCATTGTACGAGTTAATTGTACCGAGGGTTCGAATCCCTCTCTTTCCCTTTTTCCTTTTAATGATGTGTAATAGATAAAATCCTAATAAAATTCGAGCATTTCCACTAATTAAATAAAGCAATAAAAAACCTTTCTTTTTTATTCTTCACGTCCCGGATTACGTCCTGGATCATTAGATAGGAATCCAAATATGAAGAGAGAAACAAAGAATATAACTACAGTGTATACAAAAAGTTTGAGAGTAAGCATTACACAATCTCCAAGATCTTACTAAAAAAAAAAAGAGAATAGATTCTCTATTTTTATACCAAATATCTAATTTTGATACCAATAAATCAAGTGATTTCTTTTTTTTCTCGAAAAAAAAGAAAAAAAAGAGTTTCAGAAAGTCATTTGTAATAAGATAATAGTCGAGTCTTTCATATTCAAACAGATTTGCATACCAACATCTAGATATTTTTTTTGGTGAACTCGAATCTAATTAGGTTCTTTCATTTAGGGAAAAGAGGATAAAATTTAGGAAATAGAATGATCCAGATTTAGTATGGCTACAAAAAAAATGAAATGTTTGAATTGAGAGTTCGTTCATACGTCAAGATTTTTTTGATCTTTTGAATTGTTGGAAGAATCAAAATCGTGAATTTTTTTTAAGACAGTATTCAGAATTTCATCGAAAACTTACAGCGGCTTGCCAAACAAAGGCTAAGAGAAGAAAGAAAAGAGGTATTACGGGCATAACATCTACGATTGGATTCAAAAAGGCGTAGGCCTCCGGCAATTTGGCGATTAAAAAAGTGCTTGAAAAAAGGGCAGAATTCAAACAAATACAGATCAAATTAAATATATTAAGCATAACAAAAATTGGTGTTCTTGTGGATAATTTTATTTTGATTGAGTTATTAATATATTTTTTATATAAGGAAAAAAATAAAAAAAGATAGTCTAAAAAGACTTTGTTGAACTTACTCAATCAAAAATCCTTTCATTCTCTTATCTTATGAGAATGAAAGAAATAATATTTTCATACAATATCTTAATTGAATTCTATGGAATGATCAATAAAGTAAGTTTGATTTGCTATCTACACGTGTCAAAACTCTAGCACCAATGTAATCTATATTTAATTTGGGCTTAAATTGAATTGACGAACAACCAATAGCAATATTACTCTTTTAGTAGTCTTGAATAAAAATCGAAATGGGGCGTAGCCAAGCGGTAAGGCAACGGGTTTTGGTCCCGCTATTCGGAGGTTCGAATCCTTCCGTCCCAGAGTATCAGAATCAATCTTCTATTGCCTTTATACACCATCTTTCTCTTTCTGTTTAGTTTAAAAATACAATATTTTTTAAGAATAAAATATTGAAATCAAAAGAAGAATCAACTTATTTTTCATCATTTCAACCGAATTCAAAAAAATCTATTTGCTTTTTTAATTTGTGTGTGATGCGGGTAAGTAAGGTAGAACCATAGATTCTAAGAGTTTTAATCAAAAAAATCTATATTTATATAATTTATATATATATAAATATAGATTTCTATTCAAATTTAGATTTTACATATATACAATCTAATATGGGATTCATTTGAATTCTGACTGAACCTTTTACGCGTAAATTCACTATTCCATTCATAGAGAAAGAAAAAGTATAGATTACGATATACTGACTGAACTATGACTATTCATGATTCTATACTTGAATCAATTACACAAACTAGAGGAATGTTATGGTAAAACTTCGTTTAAAACGATGTGGTAGAAAGCAACGTGCGACTTGAATTGAAGGACATGATCTGCTGTGGATTTTTTGATCCGCCACTTTTTATATAGGAATATAGGTGCTCTTGGCTCGACATTTTGTGTTCTATTTTACTAGAGTTCTAAACTTTTTTTGAATATAAAAAAGAGTACAGGATGGAGCTCGAGGAGAATATAAAGTTTTTATTCCTTTCGCAGGAGTAAGGATCTAGGGTTAGTGCGAATCAATAAGTTGGAACAACTTCGTAAGTCTTTTTATTTTTATATTGAAAAAAAAAGCCCTTTCAAGCAATTTTACAATGGAAAAGGAAATTTTCTTAAAATTGTAAAATTCTTTGAATAAAAAGTCTATCATGCGTGAATCAAGCGTTTGTATGATTCTTTGATAGAAAGAAAAGAAATCATAAACAAAATAAGGGGCGTGTTGCTGCCCTTTTTTAATAAAACGATTCAAGATCACCGAAGTCATGTCTAAACCCAAAGATTCAAAGTAAGGATAAAGAATCCTGAAACAAGGAAATCCTGTTTTCAATTGTTTGAACAACTAGATTAGAATGAAGAATCCAAATTGATTCTAAAAAATGAGACAAACAAAAAAAGGGTTAGAGACCACTCAATAAAAAAGTACTTAAGGATTCTCTGTTGAGATATTTGAGAGTTATTTAACTTGAGTTAGGAGAGTACGAATGTTACGAATGTTTTTTATGGAAAAAAATATTTAGGGTTTCACTACTGGCTAATTTATTGAATGTTTTTATTAATCTATTTAATATTTGAATTTTATACAGAGAGTTAACTTCTACTCATTGAATTTTTTTTCTCGAGCCGTACGAGGCCAAAACCTCTTATACGTTTCTAGGGGGGGGTATTATTCATATACATCTATCCCAATGAGCCGTTTATCGAATCGTTGCAATTGATGTTCGATCCCGAAGAGAAGGAAGAGATCTTCACAAGGTGGGTTTTTATGATCCGATAACAAATCAAACTTATTTAAATCTTCCTGCTATTCTCGATTTTCTTAAAAAAGGCGCTCAACCAACAAGAACAGTTCATGATATTTCAAAGAAGGCAGGGATTTTTACAGAATTAAGTCTTAATCAAATGAAATT